CCACTACTGGAAAGGCAGGAGGGCGAAGACGAAGTAGGGTTGAGTCTCAGGAAGCGTTTAGGCCGGGTTCGAAGCATTCTTCAAAGACAGGTACAGTAGCAACTTCAGTATCAGGGGAATAAAATGGATAATCAAACTGCTAAGGTGAGTTTACTCTCCCTTTAGAAGATGGAAGTTTACTTACAAAGAAAAAGGTAAGCGTTGGTATAATATTTTTCAGTCTCAGTTCTTTCTTTAGTCAGGGAATTAGCTTGTTGCTCAAGGGAAGGATCTATGTAATAAGAGTTTAATAAGGATTCTTCTAAGCGCTGGAGTCCGAAGGGTCCGAAGGAGTGGTATCAAGCCTGCTCGTAGCTCACCCGTAACCCGTAAAGTAGGCAATCTGTAATATTGTTGAGGAGCCTGTTACCCCATCCGAAGAGGAGAATCTCTAATAAGCTTTCTTCGAAGCCCAAGTGAAAAGACAGCTCGCTCAGTCGAACCGAACTTCGAATCCAATAAATCCAATGTATCATAGAAGGATAAGCTGTGAGCTAGGGTAATATGGAATATTAGAACGGGTTATAGGTTCAGCAAGGACAGGTTAGAATGGTAATATAGATAGGTAGTTTGCTCACGAGCTGCAATCAATAGAAAGGGATCCACCCTCAATAGAAGAGGATCGGATCCACCTGAAGTAGTCAAGTCCCAATCAATGGAAGAAGTGGACTCTCTCCGACCTGCGAGCCATGAAACAGAATCGATTGAATACGTGGAGTTCAGAAGTGGAAATCAATTAGTGGCATGAGAAGAAGTAGGGACGGGACTGAGGGAAGTCATTCCAGGCAAGAGAGCCAATCAGGGAAATCCTCCCGGTAGAAGCGAATAGACAGAAGTAGGAAAGAAATTAGGAAAATATCTTAAGAAAGATCAGAAGGCGAGATAGCAGTGTTCATTCAGGCAGGGGTTTCTACGAAAGACCCGATTGCTGACTCTTCTAGTGTTCACCACGGGGATTTCACAGAAGGGGAAGAGGAGATGAAGATTGGGGTTCACCAGGCAAGAACGAGAGGTCCGTAGTGTGACAGGCTAGGTACGCCGCTCACCTGTATCAGTTATGGGGGTAGAAACTGAAAGATTAGAAAAGGGATTAGACGCAGAAGAAGAATCTTATGCTGGGCACGGTCCTATTGATGTTGATTCAATTGAAAAGCGGGCTACCCAATATAGTTATAAAACAAACTCCTCTCCAGGAAGACGAAGGTGGGTTCAGGAGTGAAAGGTAAGCGAAGCGTACATGAAATATCGTCAAAATGGCATAACTATCTCTTTCTCTTTACTAGGAGCTGCTTGCCCAGTCAGAAAGCTAGGATCACAGTCTCTGTCCACTCTAAGGAAGCCCCGTCTCAGGCGAAGGTTGCTCCGTATTCTCTTCTTTCATAGAGCCTCTCTCCGTGGAGGAATGAATGAAGGTAACTAAGCGCAAGGAATGAATGAGCTCATCTCGTTAAGAATGAGGAGCGAATGATCAAATCAAGTTCCAATCTCAGTCTAAGTTACCCAAGATCCAGTAAATATAGGAGGAATTTCTAAGATAGGTACGTTGTCAGCGAGGGTAATATGGAATATTATATTACTTTAAATAGGCGATCAATTCCATGTGAAATGAAAGCGGCAAGCCCCGGCTCAGTCGTCGAAGGGAAGGGATAATGTAATTATGTTCTTTTATCCCCTGTTCTAGGCGCAATTCGTGGGCAAAGGCAAAGGCGTAGAGCTCAACAAAGACAGTCTCGGCTCAAAAGAAAGTCAGAGCCAAAAAAGAATATTGAATATGAGTAGGAAGAAGTGGTGAAAGGCATCATCCGCAGGCAAGGCAGAGGCGAGCACGAGGAGATGTAGATCGGAATAAGTAATCCACCATCGTAATCGTACCGTACAGTTTCGGAAAGGAATAGGCTTTCTACTAGCTATATTGATAGAAGAGGTAGTGAATCTTACCTGTAGTTAGGCGAGAAAGCAATATACACGACCAACTCTCATCTGGAGCAACCTTCTCTCCCGCTTGATAGCAGTCTGTCGGTCTCAGTCCGGTAGACCGTATTGTTGTTCTTCGGTGCAAGTTCCTCGTCTCTTTGGTTAGTCCCGCGAAGTAGAGAAGTAGGGAGCGGGTCAGATGGGTAAAGCATGGGCAGCTCAGCTCGCTTTGTTCATCTTTTAGGGGTTTCCCCTTCACTCTCAGTCAAAGTGGTTTCGGTCGGTGAGCCTATGTCCTTTATTAAGGGAAGTTTACTTGTCCAATCTAAGCTAAGGCCCGTGAGCCTAATCAGTCAAGTCAACCATACCTAAGGATCGGTGAAAATGGAGATGGAAAGAACCTCAACAGGGTTAACTTCGAGTTAAGATTTAGCCGTTGCAGGAACTGTTCTAGGGGTTCAAGCAGGGTCCGAAGAAGAATCTGAGAAAAGTGAGTCAAGTTCAACATAGTACGTAAGTCGCCCACCTATATCCGTCCCAATGCTTT